TTGTTGAGATGAAATGGCTGAGTTTTATAGGCGATAGACTGTAAATCTATAAACGGATGATAATCCTTTCATTAGGCTTTGTAGTGTAAAAATAAGACATCAGACTGCAATTCTGAAGATGCGCTGTAGCGCCAAAGCTTAATATAAATACAATGAGAGGTATTTAAAGCTTAGGGGATTATAACCTCTTTTGACAACTTTGAAGGCTGTAAGTTTAAATAACTTAAAGCTTTAAAAAGTTAGTTAAAATTAAACTTAAATAATTAAAGCGATAATTGATGGTGTAAAAATTCCTGCTGAGTTAATAAAAATTAAAAAAGGAGTAATAAATGATCTGTTAAACTTATTTGATTTTATTCATTTCCTTTTTGGACTTGACAATATCATCGATGTTATTGCGATTCGTAAATAATAAAAAAGAGTTAGTAAAGCCCTAGATAAAAGAACTAATAAGGTAATGAATATTTGGTTAAAAGCTAGTTCTTGGATAATAAATCACTTAGCAATAAATCCAGTAAATGGAGGTAAACCTCCTAGAGATAAGAGGGAAATAAATGTAAGAATTTTTACAGTTTGAGAGTGAGAAGAGTGGTTTATAATGTGAGAAATGTGGAATGATTGGTGTCTGTAAAATAAAAAAGCTAAAGAACTAGACACAATAGAGTAAATTATAAAATAAACTATTCATCTTCTTTCACTAAGTATAATGGCTGAAAGCATTCAGGATATGTGATTAATTGATGAGTAAGCTATAATTTTTCGTAAAAATGTTTGGTTTAATCCTCCAATCGCTCCAACCAAGGCTGATAGTAAAATAGAGCCTGTTATTAAAAAAGAAGAGGAGTAAGAAATTGTATAAGAAATGAGTGATATAGGGGCAATTTTTTGAACTGTTATTAATGTAATTGCTTGAGGTCAGTTGAGTCCTTCTATAACTCTAGGAAACCAAAAATGAAATGGAGCAGCCCCTGCTTTAAGTAAAAGGGAAGCAACTAAAAAAAGTCTTGCTGAGCTTAAAGATATTAAAAAAAAAGATGCTGAAAGAATAATAATTGAGGACCCCAAAGCTTGAATAAGAAAATATTTGAGGGCAGATTCTGAAGAGTATTGATTATTTTTAGAAGAAATTAAAGGAATAAATGATAAGAGGTTAAGCTCGAGTCCTACTCAAGCTCCAAATCAAGAAGATGAGGAGATTGAAAGGATTGTACCTAAAAGTAAGGTAGATAAAAATAAAAGTTGCGGTGAAGATAACAAAATTAAAAAGAGAGGGAGTCAAATCCTCATAGATGGGGTATGAACCCACAAGCTTGCTTAGCTTATCTTTTTAAGATAAGCTTACAGCTTGTATCAAAGATCAATTTCTTAAGTAAATAAAGTTTATGAAGTTATATTCTGGTGTAAAGAGCACATAAAGTTTTGATCTTTAAAGGAATGGTGTCAATTCCATTGAGTATAAACATTTGGGGGGGGGGAAGAAAGTTAGCAGAAGTAGGTCTATTCCTACATTATCTATCCTATCAAGATAGCCCTTTTTTCAGGCACTCTACTTTAATAATCAATAAAAAAAAATATAACACTAAAAATAACTTATTTTAAATAATGTATTAAAAATAGAACCTATTTTATAAAAAAAATGGTAAAAGGTAATATTAAAATTTTATTTATAACATTTAAATAATAGCATTATTGTTAATATAAAAGCTTATATTTATTAATATTTAACTTTAATTATTCCAATTAACTAAGATATATATATTGCTTTAAATAAATTTTAATTAAATATATGTATACAAATAATTAATTTAAAATTTTATTTTTAAATATGTAAGTTATTACGCCTTTTTACTTTAATCATATATATTCTTGGGAGAATAAATATATGATTAAAGGAAAGGCGTAATAACTTATAGTTCTTTTATTAATATATATCTAAGTTTTTTGTATATATTAACTTTAAAAATATGTAATTAAAATTAGTATTATATACCACTTACTATTAATTCTTGCTTTTATTGGGAGAACAATACTTCTTATCATTACATAGAATTTAATGTATATTAATAAAATAAATATTTAGATCCCTAATATACGAAGTGTATATAAATTATATAACGATATATGCTTATATACTGAGAATTGACTTATATATTTAATTATTTTTATATAATTTTTTTTAAGTTCAATAAGGTGTTTATACAGTTAATTAAATATATTTTGAATTAATTGGATATATATATTCATAAAAATGGCTAAATTGTAGAAACTACTCTAAACTTTAAAGTTTAAATTTTCTTTATTTAATGCCTAAATAAATCAGTTTAAATAAAACAAATTTAAATAAATTAGGTATATACTAAATAAAAGAATTTCATTGGGGGATGAAATAAAAGAGAGGCTTAAAATTCTCTTTTTTAAGAAGTTTATTCTTTTTTTTTAATTTATTTTCTTTTTACATTTTAAAATTAACCTACAGTTTACTATTTCTTTTATAATAATAAATTAATTATAAAAGTTTTATCCTGACTTTAATTCTCAGTTTTAAATTAAAGCACATGTAAATCTTAATATGACTATGATAAAGTAGTAAAGTCTTAATGGCAATTACTTAAATTTTTGAAGAAAATTTTTATGATAATTTAATCCTCAGTGTTTAGTGCTAAAATATAAATGAAAGTTTGAGTTGGTTATTTTAATTAAATTACAATGACCGGTTAAAATTTGTGCCAGCAGCCGCGGTTAGACTGAGGGTCAAATTGAGAAATTGTTGGTTAAAAGTAATTAAATGTTATATGTAAAAAGTTAAAAAATTTGTGTTAATAAAAGGTGAAATTAAATTTTTAGCTAGCAGATTGATTATTATTATAAAATGAAAGAAATATTGAAGTTACTAAAATAAAGACATAAACTAGGATTAGATACCCTATTATACTTTATTTTAAATTGTGTTACCAGGGTAGTAAACAGTTATAATCTTGAAACTCAAAGGATTTGGCGGTAGCTTAGTCTATTTAGAGGAACCTGTCCTGTAAACGACAAACCACGAATTATCTTACCTTGTTTTGTAAATATGTCAGTTTGTATACCGTCATTATCAGATAACTTTATAAAAATATTAGTTATTGTAATAAGAAGATTCTTAAAATATTAGATCAAGGTGCAGCTAATAATAAGGTAGAGATGGGTTACAATAAATAAAGTTACTACGGAAGAAAAATATAATTTTTTTCTAGAAGGAGGATTTAAATGTAAAAGTATTTTAATAAGTTACTTTGACTTTAGCTCTAAGCTATGTACACATCGCCCGTCACTCTCGTTAATTAAAGCGAGATAAGTCGTAACATAGTAGGTGTACTGGAAAGTGTACCTAGAGGGCAAGATAGAGCTTGATTAGTTAAGCATCTCACTTACGTTGAGAAGTTCTTTGTGCAATTCAATGTATCTTGATAAATTTAAAATCTTGCTTTAAAAAATTATAAGAGTTAAATAAGTCTAGTATTTATAAAAATAATTTATAATAAAATAACATTGAAGTAAAGTTTATTGAAACTATGTATTTAAAAGCTATAGTAAAAAGTACTGTAAAGGAAAGTTGAAATAAAATGAAAAATTTAAAATAATTTAAAGCAATTATAAAGTTTTGTACCTTGTGTATCAGGGAAAATTAAATTAATTTCCTATATTTAGGTAAATCCCGAAAAAAGAAGAGCTAATATAATAAAAAGTTATCGTGTTAAAGATATTTTAAATATTGTTTTAGTAATGAAATGTTAATCGGTTCTTTATATCTGGTTATAAGTGAATCAAATTTAATTTTATAGCATTTGTTAAAAATACTTTGTTGTTAAGAAAAGGAGGAAAAAGCTTCTTTTTCTAGAAATAATTTCATTGAGTTTACGTTCTAAATTAAATGTGTAATAAATTTTAAAATTAGGCTTAGAAGCAGCCATGTTAGTAAAGCGTTTTAGCTAATAAAATAATAAACTAATATTTATATATTGTAAAACCTGTAAAAGTAACTTATAAATTAACAAATTAATACAGTTGTTGTTAAAATGATTTTATTAGTAGATAATTTATTGTGTTATAAAAATTAATTTAAATATTTATAATTTTATAAAATAAAATGTTTTAAATATACAGTTAAGGAATTCGGCAAATATTTCTTTTGCCTGTTTATCAAAAACATGTCTGTGCGAAGGTATGTAAAGTCTGGCCTGCCCACTGACTTAATATGTTTAAAGGGCCGCGGTATTTTGACCGTGCGAAGGTAGCATAATCATTAGTCTTTTAATTGAAGGCTTGTATGAATGGTCGGACAAAAAGTAAGCTGTCTTCAGCTGTAGAGATTGAATTTGACTTTTAAGTGAAAAGGCTTAAATAGTATAAAGTGACGATAAGACCCTATAAAGCTTTATAGTGTAACTTTTTATTATAAATTATAAAATTGTATAACTTAATTTAAAGTAAAGCTCTTTTGTTGGGGCGACAGAAATATAATAAAATAACTGTTTTTGTTAAAGTAAAACAAATATTTTTGGTGCTAATAAATGATCCTTTATTAAAGATTAAAAGATTAAGTTACTTTAGGGATAACAGCGTAATCTTCTTTGAGAGTTCATATCGACAAGAAGGGTTGCGACCTCGATGTTGAATTAAGGTTCCTGCGTGGTGTAGCAGTTGCGGTTAGGAGGTCTGTTCGACCTTTAAATCCTTACATGATTTGAGTTCAGACCGGCGTGAGCCAGGTCGGTTTCTATCTTTTGTGTTATATAAAAATTACTTTAGTACGAAAGGATTAAGTAATTGAAATAATTTTTAGGTTTAAAGATTAATGTTAATTTACATTGCCTTGGCAGAATTATGCACTAGACTTAGGATCTAATAATGTGAGTTTTAAATCTCACAGGTAATAAAAATGATGACTTTAGTTATAATGGTGAGATATATTGTGTTGATAATTTGTGTTTTAGTGGGAGTAGCTTTTGTTACTTTGTTAGAACGAAAAATTCTAGGTTATATCCAAATTCGTAAAGGTCCTAATAAAGTAGGGTTTATAGGTCTTTTACAGCCTTTTTCGGATGCTGTAAAATTATTTACTAAGGAGCAGACATTACCGGTAATATCAAATTTTTTGCCTTATTATTTATCTCCCGTTTTTAGATTGTTTGTCTCTTTAATTGTATGATTAGTTATACCTTATGAGTTAGGGTTAATAAATTTTAATATAAGAACATTGTTTTTTCTTTGTTGTACTAGATTGGGGGTGTATACTACAATAAGAGCTGGATGAGCCTCTAATTCAAAATATTCTTTACTTGGGAGATTACGAGCTGTCGCCCAAACTATTTCTTATGAAGTAAGATTAGCTTTAATTCTGCTTTCTTTTGTGTTTTTAGTAGGGGGATTTGATTTAAATTTATTTAGTTTATACCAGCGAGATATATGACTCTTATGGTTAACTTTACCTTTATCTTTAGTTTGGTTTGCTTCTTGTTTGGCAGAGACTAACCGAACTCCTTTTGATTTTGCCGAGGGAGAGTCTGAATTAGTGTCTGGCTTTAATACTGAGTATAGAAGAGGTGGGTTTGCTCTTATTTTTATAGCTGAGTATGCTAGAATTTTGTTTATGAGAATGCTTTTTTCTCTTATTTTTTTGGGAGGTTGTCTTTTAAGCCCTATATATTATGTTAAGTTAGTAGGAGTGGCTTTTGCTTTTGTATGAGTACGAGGAACTTTACCTCGTTTTCGATATGATAAGCTTATATATTTAGCCTGAAAAAGATTTTTACCAGTGGCTTTAAATTATTTAGTTTTCTTTATAGGCCTGAAGTGTTTATGTGTTGTTTTAATAATATAGTTGTATTTTTTTAAGTAAAGCTATTAGAGGAATCGAACCTCTATGGCGAGCTTTCAAAACACGTGCTTTCCAGTCAGCCAAATAACTTAATTTAGTATATTGTCTCATCAAAGTAAAACAAGAGGATTAAAAATATAAAAGGAAAAATATATAACAGTTAAGATCTGACCTACTAAAACATAGGGGTCTTCAACTGGTCGGGCTCCAATTCATGTAAGTAATAAAACAATAGCCACTAAAGATCAAAATATAATTTGATTGAGAGGGTAAAAAGCTAAACTTCGAAATTTAGCTACATGAGTGAATGGTAAAATTAGTAAAATGAGAATTGATATTGCCAAAGCAATTACTCCTCCTAGTTTGTTAGGGATTGAACGTAAAATTGCATAAGCAAATAAAAAATATCACTCTGGTTGGATATGGGCTGGTGTAACTAAAGGATTAGCTGGAATAAAATTGTCAGGATCTCCTAAAAGGTAAGGGTCTAACAAAGTTAAAAGTACTAAAGCACTTACTATTACTACAAATCCTGTAATATCTTTAAATGTAAAATATGGGTGGAAAGGAACTTTATCTACATTACTAACAATACCAAGCGGGTTATTAGATCCAGTTTGGTGAATAAACAAGATATGTACTATTGAAGCGGCTGCTACTACAAAAGGAAATAAAAAGTGAAAAGTAAAAAAGCGGGTTAGTGTGGCGTTGTCAACTGCAAACCCACCTCAAATTCATTGAACAAGATCCGTTCCGATATAAGGAATTGCAGAAAATAAGTTAGTAATAACTGTTGCTCCTCAAAATGATATTTGTCCTCATGGTAAAACATAGCCTAAGAAAGCTGTGGCCATAACTAATAAAAAGATAATTACTCCCACTGATCAAGCATGGAGATATAAGAAAGATCCATAGTAAACTCCTCGCCCTGTATGTATATAAAGGCAAATAAAAAAAAAGGATGCTCCGTTAGCATGAAGAGTTCGCAAAAGTCAACCGTAGTTTACATCTCGGCAAATGTGCGCAACTCTTGAAAAAGCTAGGTCTACATGGGCAGTATAGTGTATAGCTAGGAATAAACCTGTTGCAATTTGCAGAATTAAACATAATCCTAAGAGAGACCCAAAGTTTCATAGCGTTGAAATATTAGCTGGGGCTGGTAAGTCTACTACAGCTCCATTTGCAATCTTAAATAAAGGGTGAGATTTACGAATTGGTATTGTCATTAGGAGGCTTGTTAAGTTGACAAACGCAGTGGACCAAAAAAAGTGTCAGTGATTTTAACTACCGCAATTAAAGTTAATAATAAATAAAGAACAACAAATAAAGTTAAGTTTATAGAAGTATTGTTGTAAATTGTACTTAATAATAAGGGGGTTAGCTGGTAATATATTGGTTCAGTATATGTTGATCTTTCAATTTTAATTGAAAAATTTAAACATAATGAGTCTCATGAAATTAAAATTACTAGTGTTAATAAAAAAGTTAACAATAATCCTGAGTATAAACTAAAAGAAAATGAAAAAGGTTCATTTGATGCTAAGGAAGCTACATAAATAAATAAAACTAATATAGCTCCTAAAAAAATCAAGAATAAAATATAAGAAAATCAAAAAGAGTTTATTGATAATCCCGCTGTGACGCAGATTATGGTTGTCTGAGCTAACAACATAATACCTATTGTTAGAGGGTGTAAAAGTCGGGTAAATATAAATGAAGATATAATAATAATTGGAGACATAGCAACAATGAGAGTGATAACAGAGAATAGTTTAAAATAAAATATTAGCTTTGGGAGTTAATGATAAGAAAAAGATTCTTTTCTCTGATGCTTTAAGAGAAATTAAATTCTCAGTTCTGATTTACAAGACCAGTGTTTTATTTAAACTATTAAAACAAATGTCAATTCTTAATTTTTATTATTTTATTCCTCTTGTAAGAGTAATTAGAGGTTTATGAGTTTTTGTTTCTAAGCGTAAGCATTTACTTAATACTCTGTTGAGTCTTGAGTATGTAATATTAAGAATTTTTTGGTTTATATGTTTGCATGTGTCTTTGTTAGGACATGAATCTTATTTTGTTTTGTTTTTTTTAACTTTAGCGGCTTGCGAAGGAGCTCTAGGGTTGGCTTTGTTAGTGTCAATGGTTCGAACACACGGTAATGATTGTTTTAGAAGATTTAGAGTTTTACAATGTTAAAATTTGTTTTAGGTTGTGTTATATTGATACCGGTGGTAAATAGCTGAAGAGTTATTCAGTGTTCTTTGTTTATGTTGACTTTTTTATTTGGGCTTTTTTGTCATCATGATTTTGCTTATTATATAGGAGGATGATGTTTAAATCTTGATTCTTTAAGTTATATCTTGATTTTATTAAGATTTTGAATTACTAGATTAGTAATTTGTTCAAGACAAAAAGTATTAAAAGATAATAACTTTTCTAGTTTATTTTTATTAGTAAATTTATTGTTGTTGTTATCATTAATTTTGACTTTTTCTGTAAATGATTATTTATTGTTTTATATTAGGTTTGAAAGATCTTTAATTCCTACTTTAATTTTAATTTTAGGTTGAGGGTACCAGCCTGAACGTATACAAGCAGGGGTTTATATACTTTTTTATACTTTATTTGCTTCATTGCCATTATTAGTTTCTTTAATTATTTTATACCATAGAGGAGGAAGACTTACCTTAAATTTAACTGAAAGAGTAGAAGGTAAAAGATGTATCTCACAGATTTGGTATTTAATTACGGTATTTGCTTTTATTGTTAAGCTACCTATATTTTTAGTTCATCTTTGGTTGCCTAAGGCACATGTAGAAGCTCCAGTTGCTGGGTCAATAATTCTAGCTGGAGTTCTTTTGAAATTAGGAGGGTATGGATTGATTCGGGTTTTACCTTTATTTAGAGAATCAAATAAATTATTATCTTGGTTATGGGTAAGAGTTAGTTTAGTAGGTGGAGTTGTAGTAAGACTAATATGTTTGCGTCAAGTTGATGTAAAAGCTTTAATTGCTTATTCTTCAGTTGCTCATATAGGGCTCGTTTTAGCTGGGTTAGTAGTATTTGGTTGGTGAGGGCTAAATGGGGCTGTTGTAGTAATAATCGGACATGGTCTTTGTTCTTCTGGTTTATTTTGTTTAGCTAACATGGTTTATGAGCGTATTGGTAGTCGTAGATTATTAATTAGAAAAGGATTAATTAATTTTATACCAAGAATAGCTTTATGATGATTTTTATTAAGTGCTGGAAATATAGCAGCTCCTCCTACTTTAAATTTATTAGGAGAAATTAGTTTGATTTTAAGAGTTGTTAGATGAAGAAAAATTAGTATAATTTCGATCGGGTTACTATCTTTTTTTAGAGCAGCTTATACTTTATACATATATTCTTTAAGTCAACACGGAAAATATTACAGAGCTTTGTTTTCATGTTGTTCTGGGAAAGTGCGTGAATATTTAATTTTAATATTACATTGATTACCTTTAAATGTATTAATTTTAAAAAGTGAAAGAGTTTTATCAGTTTTATAGTTTAAATAGTTTAACAAAAACATCGGTTTGTGGAGCCGAAGATATGATTAAATTTCATTTTAGACCGTGATTTGGTTAGTTTCTATATATTTATCTAGAATACTTTTTTTGGTTTTAGGGTCTGTCCTAAATTTAGGGTTGTCATTATTATGTTTAGAAAAAGGTTTATCTTGGTTTATTGAATGAGAAATTATATCATTAAATTCTTCTAGTATTGTGATAACTTTAATTCTGGACTGAATATCTTTTATATTTCTTGGTTTTGTAATATTTATTTCTTCAATGGTTTTATTTTATAGAGGAAGATATATAAGAGGAGATATAAATGTTAATCGTTTTATATACTTAGTTCTAGCTTTTGTTTTATCGATGGCTTTTTTAATTATTAGCCCTAATATAATTAGAATTTTATTAGGGTGAGATGGGCTAGGATTGGTGTCTTATGTTCTTGTAATTTACTACCAAAATGAAAAGTCTGCTAATGCCGGTATATTAACTGCTTTATCAAATCGAATTGGAGATGTCGCTATTTTACTCGCTATTGCTGTATTTTCAGGTTCGGGGGGATGAAATTTTTTATTTTATGTTGATAATATACCAAAATCTGATAGTAGTTGGCTTGTATGTTTCTTAATTGTTTTAGCCGCTATAACTAAAAGTGCTCAGATTCCGTTTTCTGCTTGGTTACCTGCTGCAATAGCAGCTCCTACTCCAGTTTCAGCTTTAGTCCATTCATCTACTCTAGTAACGGCTGGGGTGTACTTATTAATTCGATTTAGTCCGGCGTTAGAAAGATCTAATTCCCGCTTGATATTACTTTTACTTTCTAGATTAACTATATTCATAGCTGGGTTAGGCGCTAATTTTGAATATGATTTAAAAAAAATTATTGCTTTGTCTACGCTAAGACAATTAGGGGTTATGATAAGAATTTTGTGTTTAGGGTACTCACAATTAGCCTTTTTTCATTTACTGGCTCATGCTTTATTCAAAGCTTTATTATTTATATGTGCTGGATCTGTAATTCATAGAGTAAAAGATTACCAAGATATTCGAATAATAGGAGGACTTGTGTATCATATACCTTTAACTAGAATGTGTATAAATCTTGCTAATTTAGCTTTATGCGGTACACCTTTTTTGGCTGGGTTTTACTCTAAAGATATAATTTTAGAAGTGGCTTTTATGTCTCCTATTAATTTAGTAATTTTTATTTTATATGCGTTAGCCACTGGTTTAACTGTATGTTATACAATGCGATTGGTTTATTATACTTTATCTGGGTCATTTAATTTAGGAAATTTATATAGTATTTCAGATGAAAGCTCGATTATAACTAGTCCTATGATTTTTTTAAGTGTAGGTGCAATTGCTGGAGGAGCTAGCTTATCGTGGTTGATTTTTCCTTGCCCTTATATAATTTGTATAAGATTTATGTTTAAAACTTTGGCTCTGAGAGTTAGAGTGATTGGCGGGGCAATTGGGTATGTTTTAAATATAAGAGCTGTCAGTTATGAATTAAATTCTATTAAATTATATAATGAAACTGTGTTTAGCGGTTCAATATGATTTATACCGTATTTATCTACTCGAGGGGTAAGAGAAAAGTTTTTAATATTAGGTGAATTATATCAAAAAGTAGGAGATAATGGATGATCTGAATATTATGGAGGTCAAGGGTTATATTTTGTATTAACTAAAAGTTCAGGTTATTTACAAGTTCTTCAAGACAATAGAATGAAACTATATATATTAAGATTTCTTTTATGGGTTATTGTTATTTTTTTCAGTATAATTTAAAACTTGTATAGCTTATAATTAGAGCACTGTGTTGAAGCCGCAGGGGAGGTAAAATTTACTTATAAGTAATTCTAATTAATATACTGTTTTTAAAAGGGTTAAAACCTTTAGTTTTACAATGAAAATGTAATGTGTTGTTTACACTATAATAACAGGGGTATAAACGGAATTTAACCGCTTAAGGGAGAAGTTAGCAGCTTCTTCTTGATCTTCCTACCCCCTTGGTTAGAAGTAATACTTCATTTCAATCATTAACAGTGATATGCCTCTTTTTGGCTTTAACCAACAAATGAAGGTGGGTTTAACACCAAAAATCAGGTCGAAACTGAGTGCAATTTTTCGCTTTTCATTTGAAGTTAGCTTCTTTAGTGAAGCACTTTTTGAGTGCAAGTCAAATGTCATAATTGACTATAACTCCAAGTAGCTCAGTCTAAGGCACCTTGATTTCATTCATGGTAGAGCCCAATTAAAAGTACTAAGATGAAAAATAGTCCTGTTAAAGACCAAGCTCAAATATTAGAGAGTTGAATGATAGAAGCTAGGGGAAGTAAGAGGGTAATTTCTACATCAAAAATTAAGAAAATAACGGCAATTAGAAAAAATCGAAGAGAAAAAGGGAGTCGAGCTGATCCTTTAGGGTCAAATCCACACTCAAATGGAGAGTTTTTTTCTCGGTCTGTTACCGTTTTTTTTGCTAATAAAGAAGCTAGGATTATAACTAAAGATCTAATGATTAGGGTTAGAATAATAGAGAAAAGTAAGATTATTATTGCTTTTTCTAAACTTAGTTTAGACCTTTTGGTTGGAAGCCAAATATACTTTTATACTAAAAAAGCAACCTCCTCATCAGTAGATTGTAATGTATAAGAAAAGTCACACTACATCTACAAAGTGTCAGTATCAAGCAGCAGCTTCAAATCCAAAGTGATGATCTGAAGAAAAATGACATTTGTAAAGTCGGTATAAACATACTATTAAGAAAGATCTTCCAATAAGAACGTGAAGACCATGAAACCCAGTAGCGACAAAAAAAGTAGATCCGTAGACCGAGTCTGCAATTGTGAATGGGGCTTCGACATATTCTAGAGCTTGAAGAGCTGTAAAATAAACTCCTAGAAACACCGTTAAAGCTAGCCCTTGAATAGCCTGAGAATGTTTGGCTTCTATAATAGCATGATGGGCTCAAGTTACAGTTGCTCCCGATGCTAACAAAATGGCAGTATTAAGAAGGGGAATTTGGAAGGGGTTAAAAGGTTGAATCCCTGCCGGAGGCCAACAGTTACCTACTTCTACATTAGGTGCTAAACTTCTATGAAAAAAAGCTCAAAAAAAAGAGAAAAAGAATAAAACTTCTGATGTAATAAATAAAATTATTCCTCAACGGAGACCAAGAGTTACTACTTTGGTGTGGTGTCCTTGGTAAGTTCCTTCTCGAGTAATGTCTCGTCATCATTGAATTATAGTTAAAGATGTACCAATAACTCCTAAAATTAAAAGGTCCGGGTTAAATTGATGGAATCACTTAGTTAAGCCTGTAGTTAATATTATAGCTCTAATTGACCCGGTAAGGGGTCATGGTCTTATATCCACTAGGTGGTATGTATGATGTCCGTGGGATGATGTCATTAGTTTAAACTACTTCTCTGGCATATAACGTTCTTAAAACAGCAAATACATAGGATTGGATAATAGCTACGGCAGATTCCAAAACTAAAAGTAAAATTTGAGCAATAATTAAAAGAGCTAAAATTGAAGTAGATAAAGAAGGCCCAGTGCTTCCTAAAAGAGTTAGTAAAAGATGGCCTGCAATTATGTTAGCAGCAAGTCGAACAGCTAACGTTCCTGGTCGAATTACATTTCTAATTGTTTCAATTAATACTATAAATGGTATAAGAGCAGCGGGAGTTCCTTGGGGAACTAAGTGAGCGAATATATGTTGTGTGTGGTTCAGTCACCCAAATAATATAAAAGCGATTCATAAAGGTAAAGCCAGGCTTAATGTCATAATTAAATGACTAGTACTGGTGAAAATATAAGGTAATAATCCTAAAAAGTTGTTAAATACAATAAGTCTAAATAAGGAGACAAATATAATAGTTATGCTTGAGTGTTGAGGACCTAATAAAGTTTTAAATTCTAAATGAAGAGTGTTTGTCACTTTTGACCATATAAGAGATCACCGAGAAGGTATAGCTCAAAAAAGTGAAGGAATAAATAATATTCCTAAAAAAGTTGAAAGTCAGTTTAGGGGGAGAGATAAGATAGTTGAAGTAGGGTCAAATACAGAAAATAGATTAGTTATCATTTTCAAATTATTTCTTTTTTAAGTAATTTTGTTGAAATATTAGTTATTTTATTAGGAGTTTTAATAAAATAATTTAGAATTAAAAAAATAATAAAGGTTGCTGTAAATATTACGAAAAGGTTTAATCATAACAAAGGTGCTATTTGAGGGATTGAAAAATATCAGAATCCTGATAATTTAAGCTTGACAAGCTAATGTTATTTAATTTAACTAATTTTTCTTTGAGAATCACTTGGAGTGGTTGTTAGGCACTATAATAGGTTTAAAAGACCTACACTTACTTTCAGTCACCTAGTGAGAGTTCTCTTGCTGTAGAAACTCAGCTTAGGAAAGAGTTTACTGAGACACTTTCTACTACAATAGGTATAAAACTGTGGTTAGCCCCACAAATTTCTGAACATTGTCCGTAAAATAATCCTGGTCGATTTATTAAAAAGCTAACTTGATTTAGTCGTCCTGGAATAGCGTCTGCTTTAATCCCTAATGAAGGAATAGTTCATGAGTGGATAACGTCAGCAGCTCTAATAAGTACTCGAATTTGTGTATTTATTGGTAAAATAGTACGATTGTCTACATCTAATAATCGAAATCCATTTTCTGATAGTTCGTTAGTAGGTAATATATAAGAATCAAATTCAACTTGAAGAAAATCTGAATATTCATAACTTCAATATCATTGGTGACCAATAGCTTTAATAGTAACGCTAGGGTTATTTACTTCATCTAATAGATATAGAAGCCGCAGAGATGGTAAGGCAATAAAAATTAAAATCAAGGCTGGTAAAATTGTTCAAATAATTTCAATGGTTTGCCCTTCTAAAAGAAATCGGTTAGTAAGAGTATTAAAAAAAAGTGTTCCTATGATATAACCTACTAAAGTAGTAATTAAGATAAGTACTACTATAGTGTGGTCGTGGAAAAAAATTAATTGTTCTATAAGTGGGGAAGCTCTGTCTTGGAATCCTAAGTGACCTCATGTTGCCATTAATAAGTTTTTAGAGGAAGATAATTCTTCCTAATAGGAGCTTAAATCCTATGCATCTATCTGCCACTCTAAAAGTTAGTAACTAATGGGATTTCTATATATCTATGATCAGCTGGTGGGAGATTGTGCTGTCATTCAATTGAGGTAGGTAAAAATAATGAAAATATAACGGGTCGAGCTGCTCTTAGAGCTTCTCAAACAATTATAATAAATCCTAAAACAGCAATTAAAGAAATTGTAGATCCGATTGATGATAAAACATTTCATGCAGTGTAAGCATCTGGATAATCAGAGTACCGTCGTGGTATTCCGTTTAATCCTAGAAAATGTTGTGGAAAAAAAGTTAAATTGACTCCTACAAATATAACAAGAAAGTGGATTTTAAGTCATTTTGGGTTTATAGTAAGTCCTGTAAATAAAGGAAATCAATGAGCAATCCCAGCAAAAATACCAAATACAGCTCCTATTGATAAAACGTAATGGAAATGGGCTACCACATAATATGTATCATGTAAAATAATATCAATTGAAGAATTAGCTAAAACAACTCCAGTTAGTCCCCCTACTGTAAATAAAAATACGAATCCTAGGGCCCATATTAGTGAAGGGCTGTAGTTTAACTGTGCTCCATGAAGAGTTCCTAGCCAACTAAAAATTTTAATACCTGTAGGCACCGCAATAATTATAGTGGCTGATGTAAAATAAGCACGAGTGTCTACGTCTATACCAACAGTAAATATGTGGTGAGCTCAGACTACAAATCCTAAAATACCAATGGCCATTATAGCATAAATTATTCCTAAAGTTCCAAAGGCCTCTTTTTTTCCGGATTCTTGTCTAATAATATGAGAAATTATACCAAAAGCCGGGAGAATTAAAATGTAGACTTCTGGGTGCCCAAAAAATCAAAATAAGTGCTGGTAAAGGACAGGATCTCCTCCTCCTGCTGGGTCGAAAAATGATGTATTTAAATTTCGGTCTGTTAAAAGTATTGTAATAGCTCCTGCTAAAACTGGAAGCGAAAGAAGAAGAAGAAGAGCAGTAATAAAAACTGATCACACAAATAAGGGTAATCGGTCTATTGTTATTCCTGTTCTTCGCATATTAATTACTGTTGTTATGAAATTTACAGCCCCTAAGATTGAGGAAACTCCGGCAAGATGTAATGAGAAAATACCTAAATCTACAGAGGCTCCTGCGTGGGCAATTCCAGCTGAAAGAGGTGGGTAAACAGTTCAACCTGTTCCAACTCCTCTTTCTACTATACCTCTGGATAGTAGAAGTGTAAGAGAAGGGGGTAGTAATCAAAATCTTATATTATTCATTCGAGGAAATGCTATATCAGGTGCTCCGAGTATCAAAGGAACTAATCAATTTCCAAACCCTCCAATTATAATAGGTATAACTATAAAGAAAATTATAATAAATGCGTGGGCTGTAACAACTACATTATAAATTTGATCGTCACCAATAAGACTTCCTGGTTGACCGAGTTCAGCTCGAATAATTAGACTTAAAGCAGTTCCTACTATTCCAGATCAAGCTCCAAAGATAAAATATAGAGTTCCAATGTCTTTGTGGTTTGTAGAAAATAATCATCGTTGCGT